GAACGTCCACTTTGAATTTGAAAGAGAAGGTTCGAAAACATATTTATTCTGACTCAGACGGAGAAATGCACTGGAGCACGGATGTGTATCATGCACCCGAATTTCGATTCGGTAATGTTCATCTATTACCAAAAACAAGTCATTTATGGATATTATTAGGAGAGCTATGCAGATCCAGTCTAGTCTCACTTTCACTCCACAAGGATCAAGATCAAATGAGTGCACATTCTCATTCTGGCAAGCATTCTGGCAAGAGAGGATCGACTTCGAACCTCTCAGGAACGAATGATCAGTCGATACCAAAATTATTGACTTCGGATTTTTCGGGTAAACAAGAAGATAGGATTCCTGATTATTCAGACCTTAGTGGAATTCTATGTACTGATCGTTCTAATCTCATAGATCCGACCATTCTCTACCCTAATTCGGATTTATTCTCAAAGAGGCGAAGAAATAGATTCTTCATTCCAGTCCAATCGATTCAAGAACGCGAGAACGAACTAATGACCCCTTCAGGGATCTCGATTGAAATCCCCCTCAATGGAATTTTTCATAGAGATAGTATTCTTGCTTATTTCGACGATCCTCGATACAGAAGAAAGAGTTCGGGCATTACTAAATATGGGACGCTAGGAATGGATTCCATAGAAATGCATTCCATCCTGGAAAAGGAGGATTCGATTGAGGATGAAGGAGGCGAGAAATGGAATCCAAACGACCCAATAGATTTGTTTTTTTTCATTCCCGAGGAAGTGCATATCTTACCCGGATCTTCTTCCATAATGGTACGTAACAACAGTCTCATTGGGATAGATACACAAATTACTTTAAATCTAAGAAGCCGAGTAGGCGGGTTGGTTCAAGTGGAGAGAAAAAACGAAAGAATTGAACTGAAAATCTTTTCTGGAGATATCCATTTCCCTGGAGAGCCAGATCAGATCTTCCCACATAGCGGCATTTTGATACGACCAGGAAAAGAAAATTTCAAGGAATCCAAAAAATGGAAAAATTGGATCTATGGTCAAGGGATCATCGCTGGCAAGAAAAAGTATTTTTCTTGGATTCGGCCTGTCATCACATATGAAATAACGGGTGGTATAACTTTTGCAAGGCTTTTCCCCACGGATTTATTGCAGGAAAGGGATAATGTGGAACTTCGAGTTGTCAATTATATTGGTTATGGAGATGGGACACTAATTCGACCAATTCCTGATACAAATATTCAATTAGTTCGGACTTGTTTAGTATTGAATTGGGATCAAGATCAAAAAAGTGCTTCGAGTCAAGAAGCTCGTGCTTCCTTTGTTGAAATAAAGGCAAGTGCTTTGATTCGATATTTCTTAAGAATCGACTTGGTGCAATCCACTCTTTCATATAGCGGAAAAAGGAATGATTCAGCGGGCTCAGGATTGCTCTCGGATAATGGATCCGCTTGCACTAATATCAATCCCTTTTCTTCCATTTCTACCAAGGTAAGAATTCAACAACCCCTTGATCAAAATCAAAGAACTATTCATACGTTGTTGAATCGAAATACGGGATTCCAGTCGTTGATAATTTTGTCATCATCGAATTGTTTTCGAATGGGTCCATTCAATGATGTAAAATATCACAATGTGATAAAAGAATCCATTCAAATCACAAAAGATCCTCTAATTCCAATTAAGAATTCGTTGGGGCCTTTAGGAATAGCATTTCTAATTGGAAATGTTTATTCATTTTACCATTTACTCACTCATAATCAGATCTTGTTAAATAATTATTTGCAACTTTTTCATTTAAAACAGACTTTTCAAGTAATTCAATTAATGAACTATTATTTAATGGATGAAAATGAGAAAATTTATAACCCCGATACGTGCAGTAACATTATTTTCAATTTGAATTGGTATTTTCTCCATCCCAATGATTGTCAAGAAACATTTCCAATAATGAGTCTTGGTCAATTTATTTGTGAAAATATATGGATAGCCAAAAACGCACCACACTTAAAATCGGGTCAAGTTATACTTGTTCAAGTTGACTCTGTAGTAATACGATCAGCTAAGCCTTATTTGGCCACTCCAGGAGCAACTGTTCATGGCCATTATGGGGAAAGCCTGTACGCAGGAGATCCTTTCATTACATTTATATATGAAAAATCGAGATCGGGTGATATAACCCAAGGGCTTCCAAAAGTAGAACAGGTGTTCGAAGTGCGTTCAATTGATTCAATATCGATGAATCTCGAAAAGAGGATTGAGGGTTGGAACGAACGTATAACAAGAATTCTTGGAATGCCTTGGGCATTCTTGATTGGTGCTGAACTAACTATAGTGCAAAGTCGTATTTCTTTGGTTAATAAGATCCAAAAGGTTTATCGATCCCAGGGGGTGCAGATTCATAATCGGCATATAGAAATTATTGTACGTCAAATAACATCAAAGGTCTTAGTTTCAGAAGATGGAATGTCGAATGTTTTTTTACCCGGAGAACTTATTGGATTGTTGCGAGCGGAACGAATGGGCCGCGCGTTGGAAGAAGCGCTTTGTTACCGAGCCCTCTTATTGGGAATAACAAGAGCATCTCTCAATACTCAAAGTTTCATATCTGAAGCGAGTTTTCAAGAAACGGCTCGAGTTTTAGCAAAAGCAGCGCTGCGGGGTCGAATCGATTGGTTGAAAGGTCTGAAAGAGAACGTTGTTTTGGGGCGTCTGATACCCGTTGGTACCGGACTGAAGGGATTTGTGCCCCCTTCAAAAGAACATAACAAGAGTCCTTTGGAAACAAAAAAAAACAATCTATTCGAGGGGGAAATGAGAGAGATTTTCTTTCACCACAGAAAATTCTTTGATTCTTTTCTTTCAAAGAATTTCCATGATAGACCAGAACAATCATTTATAGGATTTAATGATTCCTAAAAACGGATTCATCTTTTTGACGATCTGTCTTTGGTCCATTCATTGGATTTGGGAATCAAAATAGTAAGAAATAGAAAAGACTAATGGCTTGTTCGTCTATCTACGGCCAATCTACGGTAGAAGAGAAGGTTCCATCGGAACAATTATTTATTTCAGTTCATGCTTCCTCGTCTCTTTTTTTTTGAAAAAGGGGGGGAGTGGGGGGAGAAATGACAAGAAGATATTGGAACATCACCTTGAAAGAGATACTGATGGCAGGACTTCATTACGGCCATCTTCCTAAGAAATGGAATCCTAAAATGGCACCTTATATCTATGGACAGAAAGGTGGTAAAGGTCGTCATATTACAAATCCTTTTTTTTCTATTCGTTTGTTATCCGAAGCCTGCAATTTGGTTTTTGATGCAGCAAGTCAGGGAAACCAATTCTTGATTGTTGGTACCAAAAAGACAACAGCCAATTTCGTAGCACGGGCTGCAATAAAGGCCCGGTGTCATTTTGTTACTAAAAAATGGCTCGGCGGGATGTTAACGAATTGGTCCACTACACAAACGAGACTTCAGAAGTTCTGGGACTTGACAAGGGAACAAAAAACGGGAAGGCTGAACCGTCTTCCGAAAAGAAATGCGGCTGTGAGGAAAAGACAATTATCTCGCTTGCAAAGATATCTCGGCGGGATTAAATATATGAAAGAGTTACCCGATGTTGTAATCATCCTTGATCAGCATAAAGACTATACGGCCCTGCGCGAGTGTATCACTTTGGGAATTCCAACAATTTCTTTAATCGATACAGACTGTGATCCTGATCTTGCAGATCTTCCGATTCCAGCGAACGATGACTCTCTAGCTACAATCCATTTAATTCTTAAAAAATTGGGATTCGCAATTTGTGAGGGCCGTTCTAACTATATAAGAAATCCTTGAGTACTAATAAGATCAAAAACTTTGACTTGGGAAAATCCGAGCTATTTTTGGAATTCGTTATTATTTATGAATTTTTTAAAATAGATAAAAAAAGCTGGGGATATTAGTTGATTAGTTAGTATTCAAAAAATGAGTTGGTATTCAAAATATACGATTCAAGTAGACAAAGAGATGGTTGAATCAAAATCATTTTTTTGAAAGTTCGATTTTTTTTTTCAGAGAGCAATATGAATGTGCTATCATGTTCCATCAACATACTAAAAGGTTTCTACGATATATCCGGTGTGGAAGTAGGCCAACACTTCTATTGGGAAATCGGGGGGTTCCAAGTCCATGGCCAAGTCCTTATTACTTCTTGGGTTGTAATTGCTATCTTATTAGGTTCAGCTACTATAGCGGCTCGGAACCCACAAACCATTCCGACTGGGGGTCAGAATTTCTTCGAATATGTTCTTGAATTCATTCGAGATGTTAGTCAAACGCAAATTGGAGAAGAATATGGCCCTTGGGTTCCTTTTATCGGAACTATGTTTCTATTTATTTTTGTTTCTAATTGGTCAGGAGCTCTTTTTCCTTGGAAAATCATAGAATTACCTCATGGAGAGTTAGCCGCACCCACAAATGATATAAATACTACTGTTGCTTTGGCTTTACTCACGTCAGTGGCCTATTTCTATGCAGGTCTTAGCAAAAAGGGATTCCGTTATTTTGGAAAATATATTCAACCAACCCCAATCCTGTTACCCATTAACATCTTAGAAGATTTTACAAAGCCCTTATCCCTTAGTTTTCGACTTTTCGGGAATATCTTAGCGGATGAATTAGTAGTTGTTGTTCTTGTTTCTTTAGTCCCTTCAGTGGTTCCTATCCCTGTCATGTTCCTTGGATTATTTACGAGTGGTATTCAAGCTCTTATTTTTGCAACTTTAGCCGCGGCTTATATAGGTGAGTCCATCGAGGGCCATCATTGAAATAGTCGTTTTTTTAGCTTATTGCAAAGCAATCTATATGTGCCTCAAGAGTATTTACTTAAGGAATAGAAATAGACAAGACTCTCTATCCGATAGAAAGCAAGACGAAAAAAATAGAAAATGACGATATTAGAGAGTTAGGAAAGAGATCGAAAAGATCTTTTTCCTAAAATTCTCCTTTCGTCCACTTACTATCCTACCTT